GCTAGCGTAGCTTAATACAAAGCATAACACTGAAGATGTTAAGATGGGCCCTGAGAAGCTCCGCATGCACAAAGGCATGGTCCTGACCTTATTATCAGCTCTAGCCCAACTTACACATGCAAGTCTCCGCAGCCCCGTGAGTACGCCCTTAATCCCCTGCCCGGGGACGAGGAGCAGGCATCAGGCACAAACCATTAGCCCAAGACGCCTGGCCTAGCCACACCCCCAAGGGAATTCAGCAGTGATAAATATTAAGCCATAAGTGAAAACTTGACTCAGTCAGGGTTGAGAGGGCCGGTAAAACTCGTGCCAGCCACCGCGGTTAAACGAGAGGCCCTAGTTGATGATACAACGGCGTAAAGGGTGGTTAAGGACAGTGAAATAATAAAGTCGAATGGCCCTTTGGCTGTCATACGCTTCTAGGAGTCCGAAGCCCAATATACGAAAGTAGCTTTAGAAAAGCCCACCTGACCCCACGAAAGCTGAGAAACAAACTGGGATTAGATACCCCACTATGCTCAGCCATAAACCCAGACGTCCAACTACAATTAGACGTCCGCCCGGGTACTACGAGCATTAGCTTGAAACCCAAAGGACCTGACGGTGCCTCAGACCCCCCTAGAGGAGCCTGTTCTAGAACCGATAACCCCCGTTAAACCTCACCACTTCTAGCCACCCCAGCCTATATACCGCCGTCGTCAGCTTACCCTGTGAAGGCAATAAAAGTAAGCAAAATGGGCACAACCCAGAACGTCAGGTCGAGGTGTAGCGTACGAAGCGGGAAGAAATGGGCTACATTTTCTATTATAGAACACTACGGACATGCAACATGAAATAGTGCTTGAAGGAGGATTTAGTAGTAAAAAGGAAGCAGCGTGTCCTTTTGAACCCGGCTCTGAGGCGCGTACACACCGCCCGTCACTCTCCCCTGTCAAAATGCAGTAAAGCTACCTAACACCAGAGCGGTGACAAGGGGAGGCAAGTCGTAACATGGTAAGTGTACCGGAAGGTGCACTTGGATTAAATTCAGGGCGTGGCTGAGTTAGCCAAGCATCTCACTTACACCGAGAAGACATCCATGCAAGTTGGATCACCCTGAGCTAACCAGCTAGCTTAACTACTAATATAATTTAACTTTATCCATAACAAAACAAGACCCAACGCCACAAACTAAACCATTTTTTTACCTGAGTATGGGAGACAGAAAAGGTTCACTCAAAGCAATAGAGAAAGTACCGCAAGGGAAAGCTGAAAGAGAAATGAAACAACCCATATAAGCACTGAAAAACAAAGACTAGACCTTGTACCTTTTGCATCATGATTTAGCCAGTACCCTCAAGCAAAGAGACCTTTAGTTTGATACCCCGAAACCAGGTGAGCTACCCCGAGACAGCCTATGTAATTTAGGGCTAACCCGTCTCTGTGGCAAAAGAGTGGGAAGAGCTCCGGGTAGAAGTGACAGACCTACCGAACCTGGTGATAGCTGGTTGCCTGAGAAATGGATAGAAGTTCAGCCTCGCACCCCCCAAATCAAGAGAAATACTACCAAGATACTTCAAGGGAAAGTGTGAGAGTTAGTTGAAGGGGGTACAGCCCCTTCAACAAAGGATACAACCTTCGCAGGCGGATAAAGATCATAATTTATAAGACACACTGTTCTAGTGGGCCTGAAAGCAGCCACCTAAGCAGAAAGCGTTAAAGCTCAGACAGAAAGAAATTTATTATACCGATAAGAAATCTTACTCCCCTAATTATATCAGACCAACCCATGCCCACATGGGAGAGATTATGCTAAAATGAGTAACAAGAAGACCTGATCTTCTCCCGCCACAAGTGTAGACCAGATCGGACAAGCCGCTGGAATTTAACGAACCCAACCCAAGAGGGCAGTGTGAATAGTAAAAACCCCGAGAAGAGCTCACACTAAATAATCGTTAACCCCACACTGGAGTGCCATTTTAAGGGAAAGACTAAAGGAAGGGGAAGGAACTCGGCAAACACAAGCCTCGCCTGTTTACCAAAAACATCGCCTCCTGCAACTAAATTGAGTATAGGAGGTCCAGCCTGCCCAGTGACTACGGGTTCAACGGCCGCGGTATTTTGACCGTGCAAAGGTAGCGCAATCACTTGTCTCTTAAATAGAGACCTGTATGAATGGCTAGACGAGGGCTTAACTGTCTCCCCCTTTCAGTCAGTGAAATTGATCTATCCGTGCAGAAGCGGGTATAACAATACAAGACGAGAAGACCCTTTGGAGCTTAAGGTACAAGATTCAGCCACGTCAAACAACTCCATAGAAAGCAAGAACTTAGTGGCCATGAAATTTTACCTTCGGTTGGGGCGACCACGGAGGAAAAGTAAGCCTCCGAGTGGACTGGGCCGAACCCCTAAAGCCAAGAGAAACATCTCTAAGCCGCAGAACATCTGACCAATAATGATCCGACTAAAAAGCCGATCAACGAACCAAGTTACCCTAGGGATAACAGCGCAATCCTCTCCCAGAGCCCATATCGACGAGGGGGTTTACGACCTCGATGTTGGATCAGGACATCCTAATGGTGCAGCCGCTATTAAGGGTTCGTTTGTTCAACGATTAAAGTCCTACGTGATCTGAGTTCAGACCGGAGCAATCCAGGTCAGTTTCTATCTGTAACGCTACTTTTTCCAGTACGAAAGGATCGAAAAAGAGGGGCCTATACTTGAGGCATGCCCCGCCCCTAATTAATGAAAACAAATAAATTAAGTAAAGGGAGGGCCAAAACCCCTACCGCCCAAGATTAGGGCATACTGGGGTGGCAGAGCATGGTAAATTGCGAAAGGCCTAAGCCCTTTAAATCAGAGGTTCAAATCCTCTCCCCAGTTCATGCTGAACACTCTAATAACTCACCTAGTTAATCCCCTTGCCTATATTGTCCCTGTTCTACTAGCCGTGGCCTTCCTAACCTTACTTGAACGAAAAGTACTAGGCTACATGCAGCTGCGAAAAGGGCCTAATGTAGTCGGACCCTACGGATTACTACAACCTATCGCCGACGGGGTAAAATTATTTATTAAAGAGCCCGTCCGCCCCTCCACCTCCTCCCCCTTCCTCTTTTTAGCAACCCCTATTCTTGCACTAACACTAGCCTTGACCCTATGGGCGCCCATACCCATACCTCACCCCGTGATTGACCTTAACTTAGGGGTTCTATTCATCTTAGCACTCTCAAGCCTTGCAGTATATTCCATTCTTGGATCAGGGTGAGCATCAAATTCCAAATACGCGCTAATCGGGGCCCTACGGGCGGTCGCCCAGACAATTTCATATGAAGTAAGCCTTGGACTTATTCTGCTTTCAGTAATTGTCTTCTCTGGAGGTTACACCCTCCAAACGTTCAACACGGCCCAAGAAAGCGTATGGCTACTAGTCCCTGCATGACCCCTAGCCGCGATATGATACATCTCGACCCTGGCCGAAACTAACCGCGCACCCTTTGACCTAACAGAAGGTGAATCAGAACTTGTCTCAGGCTTCAACGTAGAATATGCGGGGGGACCCTTTGCCCTGTTCTTCCTTGCCGAATACGCAAATATTTTACTAATGAATACCCTGTCCGCTGTCCTGTTTTTAGGAACATCATATTTTCCCGGCATGCCAGAGCTAACCACAATTAGTCTTATAATTAAGGCCGCATTTTTGTCCGTTATATTCTTATGAGTCCGAGCCTCCTACCCACGATTTCGATATGACCAACTTATGCACCTTGTATGAAAGAACTTTCTTCCTTTGACACTAGCTCTTGTGTTATGACACATCTCTCTCCCAATTGCACTGGCAGGCCTTCCCCCGCAGCTGTAACTTAGGAACTGTGCCCGAGTGCCCAGGGACCACTTTGATAGAGTGGATAACAGGGGTTAAAATCCCCTCAGTTCTTAGAAAAAAGGGGGTCGAACCCATGCTCAAGAGATCAAAACTCTTAGTGCTTCCTCTACACCACTTTCTAAGATGGGGTCAGCTAAATAAGCTTTCGGGCCCATACCCCGGACATGACGGTTAAACTCCCTCCTCCATCAATGAACCCGTATGTACTAGCGACGCTATTATCCAGCCTTGGCTTAGGAACCACCCTGACCTTTGCCAGCTCCCACTGGCTGCTGGCCTGAATAGGACTAGAGATTAATACCCTGGCAATCATCCCTTTAATGGCGCAACACCATCATCCACGCGCCGTGGAAGCGGCCACAAAGTATTTTCTCACCCAGGCCACTGCCGCAGCCATGATCCTATTTGCAAGCACAACAAATGCCTGAATCACAGGAGTCTGAGACATGAATAATATATCTAATCCCATTGCCAGCACAATAGTTATTGCCGCCCTAGCACTTAAGATTGGGCTAGCGCCAATGCACTTCTGGATGCCTGAAGTATTACAAGGGCTAGATCTCCTCACGGGACTAGTTCTGTCTACCTGGCAGAAACTTGCCCCCCTCGCCCTCATTATTCAAACAGCCCAGGCCATTGACCCCTTACTACTCACGATTCTAGGACTTGTATCTACCTTAATTGGAGGATGAGGCGGACTAAACCAAACCCAATTACGGAAGATCTTAGCCTACTCCTCAATTGCACACATAGGCTGAATGATTATTGTTCTTCAATACGCCCCACAACTCACCCTTCTTGCGCTACTGACATATATTTTTATGACATCCGCAGCATTCTTAACTTTAAAAACTTCATCCGCCACAAAAATTGGCACCCTCGCAACCATTTGATCGAAAAGCCCTATCTTGACAACAGCCACTGCCCTGGTGTTATTATCACTAGGCGGCCTGCCCCCACTTACAGGATTTATACCAAAGTGAATAATTCTGCAAGAACTAGCGAAGCAAAGCCTTCCCCTCATTGCCACGGTAATGGCCCTTGCCGCACTGCTTAGCCTATACTTTTATTTACGACTTTGCTACGCCATAACACTCACCATCTCCCCTAACACTACTACCTCAATCACCCCTTGGCGAGTTCAGACAACTCAGGCCTCCTTCCCCCTAGCCCTAGCTACTGTAATGGCTTTGGGCCTTTTACCCGTGACACCAACTATTATGATACTAGTCACCTAGGGACTTAGGATAGCATCAGACCAAGAGCCTTCAAAGCTCTAAGCAGAAGTGAGAATCTTCTAGTCCCTGATAAGACCTACAGGAGTCTATCTTGCATTTTCTGATTGCAAATCAGATGTTTTTGTTAAACTAAGGCCTTTCTAGATGGGAAGGCCTCGATCCTACAAACTCTTAGTTAACAGCTAAGCGCTCAAGCCAGCGAGCATCCATCTACTTTTCCCGCCGTGGCCTGGTAAGGCGGGAAAAGCCCCGGCAGCGTATTACTCTGCGTCTCTGGATTTGCAATCCAACGTGTTTCTTCACCACGGGGCTTGATAGGAAGAGGACTTGAACCTCTGTCTTCGGGGCTACAACCCACCGCCTGGGCACTCGGCTACCCTACCTGTGGCAATTACGCGCTGATTCTTTTCTACAAACCACAAAGACATTGGTACCCTTTATCTTGTATTTGGTGCCTGAGCCGGGATAGTGGGAACCGCTTTAAGCCTCCTTATCCGAGCCGAGCTAAGCCAACCCGGATCACTCTTAGGTGATGACCAGATTTATAACGTTATCGTCACCGCCCACGCCTTCGTTATAATTTTCTTTATAGTGATGCCAATTCTTATTGGCGGGTTCGGAAACTGGCTTGTACCCCTAATAATTGGTGCACCTGACATGGCATTCCCGCGAATAAATAACATAAGCTTCTGACTTCTACCCCCATCATTTCTACTATTGCTAGCTTCTTCTGGTGTTGAGGCTGGTGCCGGAACAGGATGGACCGTATATCCCCCACTCGCAGGCAACCTCGCCCACGCGGGAGCATCAGTAGACCTCACAATCTTCTCTCTACACCTAGCAGGTGTATCATCAATTTTAGGGGCAGTTAACTTTATCACTACAATTATTAATATGAAACCCCCAGCCATCTCCCAATATCAAACGCCTCTCTTTGTATGAGCCGTACTTGTAACCGCTGTTCTTCTACTCCTATCACTACCTGTCCTAGCAGCCGGAATTACAATACTTCTCACTGACCGTAATCTAAATACCACATTCTTCGACCCAGCTGGGGGAGGAGACCCAATCCTATATCAACACCTATTCTGATTCTTTGGTCATCCAGAGGTTTATATTCTTATTTTACCTGGATTCGGCATCATTTCACATGTTGTAGCCTACTATGCGGGCAAAAAAGAACCATTCGGCTATATAGGAATAGTTTGAGCGATGATGGCCATTGGCCTCCTTGGATTTATCGTCTGGGCCCATCACATATTCACCGTTGGAATGGACGTAGACACCCGTGCCTACTTTACATCTGCGACAATAATTATTGCCATCCCGACCGGTGTAAAAGTGTTTAGCTGACTCGCCACATTACACGGGGGCTCTATCAAGTGGGAGACTCCTATATTATGGGCCTTAGGGTTTATTTTCCTCTTTACGGTAGGGGGGTTAACAGGTATTGTCCTTGCTAATTCCTCACTTGATATTGTTCTTCATGACACATACTATGTAGTCGCCCACTTCCACTATGTACTATCAATAGGGGCTGTATTTGCCATCATAGCAGCCTTCGTTCACTGATTCCCATTATTTTCAGGATATACCCTGAATGACACTTGAACGAAAATCCACTTTGCTGTAATATTCATCGGTGTTAATCTTACATTCTTCCCACAACATTTCCTAGGTTTAGCAGGTATACCACGACGGTATTCTGACTACCCAGACGCCTACGCCCTATGAAATACAGTATCATCCATTGGCTCTCTCGTCTCACTAGTAGCAGTGATTATATTCCTATTTATTCTCTGAGAAGCCTTCGCCGCCAAGCGAGAAGTGTCCTCAGTAGAGCTAACTACAACAAATGTAGAATGACTCCATGGCTGCCCTCCGCCATATCATACATTCGAGGAACCAGCATTTGTCCAAGTTCAGTCAAACTAACGAGAAAGGGAGGAATTGAACCCCCATGTACTGGTTTCAAGCCAGTCACATAACCACTCTGTCACTTTCTTCTAAGACATTAGTAAAATACGCAAATTACATCACCTTGTCGAGGTGAAATCGCAGGTTAGACCCCTGTATGCCTTAACCTAAGACTTAATGGCACACCCCACACAACTAGGATTCCAAGACGCGGCATCACCCGTTATAGAAGAACTTCTTCACTTCCATGACCACGCCCTAATAATTGTATTTTTAATTAGCACAATAGTACTCTATATTATCGTTGCAATGGTTTCAACTAAGCTTACCAATAAATATATTTTAGACTCCCAAGAAATCGAAATTGTATGAACAGTGTTACCAGCGGTAATTCTAGTTTTGATTGCTCTCCCCTCCCTTCGAATTCTATACCTTATAGATGAAATTAACGACCCCCACTTAACAATTAAAGCCATAGGACACCAATGATATTGAAGCTATGAATATACAGACTATGAAGACCTAGGATTTGACTCATATATGATTCCAACTCAAGACCTCACCCCGGGGCAATTTCGACTCCTAGAAACGGACCACCGAATAGTAGTTCCAATAGAGTCGCCAATTCGTGTTCTAGTATCCGCTGAAGACGTATTACACTCATGAGCCATCCCATCTCTTGGTGTAAAAATAGACGCGGTGCCTGGGCGATTAAACCAAACTGCCTTTATCGCTTCACGCCCAGGTGTATTTTATGGACAATGCTCTGAAATCTGTGGAGCTAACCACAGCTTTATACCTATTGTGGTTGAAGCCGTCCCACTAGAACATTTCGAAAGCTGATCCTCCTTAATACTAGAAGACGCCTCACTAGAAAGCTAATTATTGGACAAAGCGTTGGCCTTTTAAGCCAAAGTTTGGTGACTACCGACCACCTCTAGTGAAATGCCCCAACTCAACCCTAATCCCTGATTCGCAATCCTAGTATTCTCATGAATCATTTTCCTCACTATTATTCCAACCAAGGTCTTAAACCATGTAGCACCAAATGAGCCGGCCCCGATAAGTGAAGAAAAACATAAAACTGACTCCTGAAACTGACCATGATAGTAAGCTTTTTTGATCAATTTGCAAGTCCATCTTTCCTGGGAATTCCACTCATCGCCGTTGCAATTGCACTACCATGGGTATTATTTCCAACCCCATCATCTCGCTGAATAAATAGCCGACTTATTACTGTTCAAACATGATTTATTAACCGGTTTACTAATCAACTAATAATACCTTTAAATGTAGGAGGACATAAATGAGCTCTACTACTAGCCTCTCTAATAGTGTTCCTTATTACTATTAACATACTAGGCCTTCTCCCATATACCTTTACACCTACGACACAGTTGTCATTAAATATAGGGCTCGCCGTACCATTATGGCTTGCTACAGTAATTATTGGCATGCGAAATCAACCAACAGTTGCCCTCGGGCACCTTCTACCAGAAGGAACCCCCATTCCCCTGATCCCTGTACTAATTATTATTGAAACAATTAGCCTATTCATCCGACCACTAGCCTTAGGAGTTCGACTTACAGCCAACCTAACTGCAGGCCACCTACTAATTCAACTCATTGCCACAGCTGTATTCGTATTATTACCTATGATGCCTACGGTGGCAATCCTGACAGCCGTCGTCCTCTTTCTTTTAACACTTCTAGAAGTTGCAGTAGCAATAATTCAAGCCTACGTATTTGTATTACTCCTAAGCCTTTACCTGCAGGAGAACGTTTAATGGCCCACCAAGCGCATGCATATCATATGGTTGATCCTAGCCCATGACCACTAACCGGAGCCGTCGGTGCCCTACTAATAACGTCCGGCCTAGCAATCTGGTTTCACTTCCACTCAGTAACACTAATAGCCCTCGGGTTAATTCTCTTACTTCTTACGATATTTCAGTGATGACGTGATGTTATTCGAGAGGGGACCTTTCAAGGCCACCACACACCACCAGTGCAGAAGGGACTACGATATGGGATAATTCTCTTTATTACTTCCGAAGTGTTCTTTTTCCTGGGCTTCTTTTGAGCCTTCTATCACTCGAGCCTAGCTCCAACACCCGAACTAGGCGGGTGTTGACCCCCTACGGGAGTTATTACATTAGACCCTTTTGAAGTGCCCCTCCTCAATACAGCCGTATTATTGGCATCCGGGGTAACAGTCACATGAGCCCACCACAGCATTATAGAAGGGGAACGAAAACAAGCCATTCAATCTCTTACACTTACAATCCTGTTAGGATTTTATTTTACTGCCCTCCAGGGCATAGAATATTATGAAGCACCTTTCACAATCGCAGACGGAGTATATGGCTCAACATTTTTTGTCGCCACAGGCTTCCACGGTCTACATGTCATTATCGGCTCAACCTTTTTAGCTGTCTGTCTTCTCCGACAAATTCAATACCACTTTACATCCGAGCACCATTTTGGTTTCGAGGCCGCTGCCTGGTATTGACATTTTGTTGACGTAGTGTGACTATTCCTTTACGTATCTATTTATTGATGAGGCTCATATCTTTCTAGTATTAAAGTTAGTACAAGTGACTTCCAATCATTCAGTCTTGGTTAAACCCCAAGGAAAGATAATGAATTTAATTACAACTATCTTTACTATCACAGTAGCCCTCTCATCAGTTCTGGCAATTGTATCTTTTTGACTACCACAAATAAACCCAGACGCGGAGAAGCTCTCCCCTTATGAATGCGGATTTGACCCACTAGGGTCTGCCCGACTGCCCTTCTCCCTACGATTTTTCCTGGTAGCAATTCTATTCCTTTTATTTGACTTAGAAATTGCCCTTCTCCTTCCCCTGCCCTGAGGAGATCAACTTCACAGCCCAACCGGAACATTCTTTTGAGCCACTACAGTCCTAATACTTTTAACCCTTGGATTAGTTTACGAGTGAACCCAAGGAGGCCTGGAATGAGCGGAATGGGGGGCTAGTCCAAAGAAGACCTCTGATTTCGGCTCAGAAAATTGTGGTTTGAGTCCACAGCCCCCTTATGACACCAGTACACTTTAGCTTTAGCTCAGCCTTTATTTTAGGCCTTATAGGATTAGCGTTTCATCGCACGCATCTACTTTCCGCATTACTATGTTTGGAAGGAATAATACTGTCCCTGTTTATTGCACTAGCCTTATGAACATTACAGTTTGAATCAACAAGCTTCTCTACCGCCCCTATACTGCTACTGGCCTTCTCCGCCTGTGAAGCAAGCACAGGCCTTGCACTCTTGGTAGCCACAGCCCGAACCCACGGCACTGACCGTTTACAAAACCTTAATCTGCTACAATGCTAAAGGTGCTAATTCCCACAATCATAATATTCCCAACAATCTGGCTGACCTCCCCCAAATGATTATGAGCCGCCACAACTACCCATGGTCTTTCAATTGCCCTTATTAGTCTTACATGACTTAAATGAACATCAGAAGCCGGATGAACTATATCCAACACGTATTTAGCCACAGACCCCCTCTCCACACCTCTTCTAGTCTTGACATGCTGACTTCTACCCTTAATAATTTTAGCCAGCCAGAACCACATCAACCCTGAGCCGGTTAGCCGGCAGCGTCTATATATTACACTTTTAACCTCACTACAGACTTTCCTAATTATGGCCTTTGGCGCCACAGAAATCATCATATTCTATATTATATTTGAAGCCACGCTGATCCCGACCCTTATTATTATTACCCGGTGGGGTAATCAGACTGAACGCCTCAGCGCAGGTACCTACTTTCTATTTTATACCCTCGCAGGGTCCCTCCCACTTTTGGTAGCCCTACTTCTGCTGCAACAGTCCACAGGGACGCTGTCTCTATTAATTATCCAATATGCCCAACCGTTATTACTGAACTCCTGAGGTCATAAAATCTGGTGAGCGGGTTGCTTAATCGCCTTTTTAGTAAAAATACCCCTGTACGGGGTGCACCTGTGACTGCCAAAGGCGCACGTAGAAGCCCCCGTTGCAGGGTCCATAGTTCTAGCAGCAATTCTGCTAAAACTGGGGGGGTACGGGATAATGCGGATAATGATTATATTGGACCCACTCTCTAAAGAACTAATTTATCCATTCATTATTCTGGCACTCTGGGGCATCATCATGACTGGCTCTATTTGCCTACGACAAACCGACCTCAAATCACTAATCGCCTATTCCTCTGTTAGCCACATAGGACTTGTAGCGGGGGGCATTCTGATTCAAACCCCCTGAGGGTTTTCAGGAGCAATCATTCTAATGATTGCCCACGGATTAGTCTCCTCTATGCTATTCTGTCTGGCTAACACAGCCTATGAACGAACCCATAGTCGAACTATAGTCCTTGCTCGCGGATTACAAGTAATCTTCCCACTGACAGCAGTATGATGATTTATTGCGAACCTGGCCAACTTAGCATTGCCCCCACTTCCTAATCTGATAGGAGAGCTTATAATTATTACAACTCTGTTTAACTGGTCCCCCTGAACCATTGCACTCACCGGGTTGGGAACATTAATTACCGCGGCCTACTCCCTCTATATATTCTTAATGTCACAACGCGGGCCAGCACCAAACCATATCATAAACCTCGCACCATTCCATACCCGAGAACATCTATTGATAGCCCTCCACCTTATTCCAGTAATTCTCCTTGTAGCAAAACCGGAACTTATGTGAGGGTGATGTTACTGTAAGTATAGTTTAACCAAAATATCAGATTGTGATTCTGAAGACAGGGGTTAAACCCCCCTTACTCACCAAGGAAGGACAGAAATCAGTAAGTACTGCTAATACTTATGCACCGAGGCTAAAATCCTCGGCTTCTTTACGCTTCTGAAGGATAACAGCTCATCCGTTGGTCTTAGGAACCAAAAACTCTTGGTGCAAATCCAAGCGGAAGCTATGACCTCAACAGCCTTAGCCATATCATCCTCATTCATTTTAATCATTACAGTTCTTGTTCTCCCGCTACTCACAACGCTTAGTCCAACCCCTCTAAAATTAGAATGGGCAGCCACACACGTTAAAACTGCCGTCAGCACTGCATTCTTCATTAGCCTATTACCGCTTATAATTTTCCTGGACCAAGGAATGGAGACTGTTACTACGAACTGACAGTGAATAAATACTCAAGTATTTGACGCGAACATCAGCTTTAAATTTGACCACTACTCCCTTATTTTCACCCCGATTGCCCTCTATGTAACATGATCAATCTTAGAGTTTGCACTATGGTACATACACTCCGACCCTAACGTTAACCGATTCTTCAAATATTTACTCTTGTTCCTGGTGGCCATAATTATTCTCGTTACAGCAAACAATATATTTCAACTATTTATTGGCTGGGAAGGGGTTGGCATTATATCCTTCCTACTCATCGGCTGATGACATGGGCGAGCAGATGCCAACACAGCAGGCCTCCAAGCAGTTATTTATAACCGTGTTGGAGATATTGGGCTAATCTTCGCTATGGCCTGATTCGCAATAAATCTAAATTCTTGAGAGATTCAACAAATCTTCTCTTTATCAAATAGCTTTGACATAACAACTCCCTTGATTGGACTCATCCTTGCTGCAGCGGGAAAGTCGGCCCAATTTGGCCTGCACCCATGACTCCCATCGGCCATAGAGGGCCCGACGCCGGTATCAGCACTACTTCATTCCAGCACCATAGTAGTTGCAGGTATCTTCTTATTGATTCGCCTTCATCCACTCATAGAAAATAATAAGCTGGCACTAACGATTTGTCTATGTCTAGGAGCATTAACCACCTTATATACAGCTACCTGTGCCCTAACACAAAATGATATCAAGAAAATTGTCGCCTTCTCAACATCAAGTCAGCTCGGATTAATAATAGTTGCCATCGGACTAAACCAACCACAACTAGCGTTTCTTCATATCTGCACACACGCATTCTTTAAGGCCATACTTTTCCTATGCTCCGGGTCTATTATCCACAGCCTAAATGACGAACAGGATATTCGCAAAATGGGGGGCCTTCACAAACTTATGCCTGCCACCTCAGCCTATCTTACAGTCGGAAGCCTAGCATTAACGGGCACTCCATTCCTTGCCGGATTCTTCTCAAAAGATGCTATCATTGAGGCCCTAAACACCTCCTACCTAAACGCCTGGGCCCTAACTTTAACACTGATTGCCACATCCTTCACTGCGGTTTATAGCTTCCGAGTCGTATATTTCGTTACCATAGGATCCCCACGATTCCTTCCATTATCCCCTATCAACGAGAATAACCCATCAGTGATTAATCCAATTAAACGACTTGCCTGGGGAAGCATTATTGCAGGACTTATCATTACGTCTAACTTCCTACCCTCCAAAACAGCCACCATGACAATACCCGCTACCCTAAAAATAGCAGCCCTTATCGTGACTGTAATTGGACTTCTAGTGGCTATAGAACTCGCAGCTACAACCAACAACCCAACCAAAACTGCCTATAAAGCCTCTGCACACCATTTTTCGAATATACTCGGGTACTTCCCTGCACTGATACACCGGCTCTCCCCCAAGGCCAGCCTGATCCTCGGACAGTCAGCCGCCACTAAACTGGACCAAACCTGACTTCAAACTGCAGGCCCAAAAGGGATAACACTTACACAAATAATAATAGCAAAAATAATAAGCGATATTTCACGAGGAACAATTAAAACATATTTAACCATCTTCCTTTTAACCATAGCCTTGGCGGTTCTTTTAGCCCTTATTTAAACCGCTCGAAGTGTCCCCCGGCTTAGGCCCCGAGTCAACTCCAACACCACAAGTAAAGTTAAAAGTAGTACTCAAGCGCAAATAACTAACATAGCCCCTCCTAGAGAGTATATTATAGCCACACCTCCAACATCCCCGCGTAGTATAGACAACTCCTTTAACCCATCAATGATTACCCAAGAGCCCTCGTATCACTCCCCTCAAAATAATCCAGCCGTCACCATAACACCTAGCAGGTAAATCAGGACGTACCCAGCCACTGAACGACTTCCCCAGGCCTCTGGGAAAGGCTCAGCAGCTAACGCTGCCGAATAAGCAAACACCACAAGCATCCCCCCTAAATAAATTAAGAAGAGAACTAAGGACAAAAACGACCCACCGCAGCCAACCAACACCCCACACCCAACCCCCGCTGCCACTACCAATCCTAAGGCAGCAAAATAAGGTGTGGGGTTAGACGCAACAGCAATCAATCCCACAATCAAGGCTATCAATAGTAAAAACACGAAATAGGTCATAATTCCCGCTCAGACTTTAACCGAGACCAGTGACTTGAAGAAACACCGTTGTCATTCAACTACAGGAACAATAATGGCAAGCCTACGAAAAACCCACCCGCTAATAAAAATCGCTAACGATGCACTAGTTGACCTTCCAACCCCATCTAATATTTCAGCACTATGGAACTTCGGATCCCTCCTAGGACTATGCTTAATTACTCAAATCCTAACAGGACTATTCCTAGCCATACATTATACTTCCGATATCTCAACTGCCTTTTCATCAGTAACACACATCTGCCGGGACGTAAACTATGGCTGACTCATCCGAAACATACATGCTAACGGAGCATCATTCTTCTTTATCTGTATTTACATACACATTGCCCGCGGACTGTACTATGGGTCATACCTCTATAAGGAGACCTGAAATATTGGCGTAGTCCTACTTCTTTTAGTCATGATGACAGCCTTTGTAGGCTATGTGCTACCATGAGGGCAAATATCTTTTTGGGGTGCCACCGTGATTACAAATCTACTATCAGCAGTCCCCTATATAGGCGACGCCCTTGTCCAGTGGATTTGAGGTGGCTTTTCCGTAGATAACGCAACGTTAACACGATTCTTCGCCTTCCACTTCCTATTTCCGTTCGTTATCGCCGGTGCGACGGTCCTGCATTTGCTATTTTTACACGAAACCGGGTCAAACAACCCTGCCGGGTTAAACTCCGACGCAGATAAGATCTCTTTCCACCCATACTTCTCATACAAGGACCTCCTTGGCTTTGTACTAATACTATTAGCTCTCACATCCCTGACATTATTTTCCCCCACACTGCTCGGCGACCCAGAAAATTTCACCCCGGCAAACCCCCTGGTTACCCCGCCACACATCCAACCGGAGTGATACTTCCTGTTTGCCTACGCCATTCTACGGTCTATTCCAAACAAGCTAGGAGGGGTCCTAGCATTGTTATTTAGCATCCTAGTACTATTAGTCGTGCCAATTTTACACACCTCGAAGCAACGGGGACTAACTTTCCGTCCCATCACCCAGTTCTTATTCTGAACCTTAGTGGCAGACATAATCATTTTAACATGAATTGGGGGCATGCCCGTAGAGCACCCATATATCATCATCGGCCAAATCGCGTCGGTGCTATACTTCGCACTCTTCCTTGTGCTCGCCCCGCTCGCAGGATGGGCCGAGAATAAAGCATTGAAATGAGCTTGCCCTAGTAGCTTAGCTTGAAAGCACCGGTCTTGTAATCCGGAGATCGAGGGTTAAACCCCCTCCTAGCGCCCAGAAAAAGGAGATTCTAACTCCCACCCCTGGCTCCCAAAGCCAGAATTCTAAATTAAACTATCTTCTGATAGTAACCTATATGGTCCGGTACCGCGTGTAGCATTACATGCGTATAGTACATATATATGGTCTAACACACACATAATATTATTCGTAATATTGTGTGTGTTGTGTTAGTGCATATATATGTATTATCACCATTCATTTATCTTAACCTAAAAGCAAGTACTAACATCCAAGACGTACATGAAGCAAATCGTTAAAACTCACAAATAATTTATTATAACCTGGGAACTATATTATTCCCCTAGATATGGCACACAACACTTTCCTTGAAATAAACACCTAAGGTTTAACGTAACCATATTAATGTAGTAAGAGACCACCAACCGGTCCATATAAGGCATTCTATTCATGATAGAATCAGGGACACAATATGTGGGGGTGGCGCACTGTGAACTATTCCTTGCATCTGGTTCCTATTTCAGGTACCTCTTCATAAGACTCCACCCTAGGATATTTATACTGGCATCTGATTAATGGTGTAATTACATACTCCTCGTTACCCAACATGCCGGGCGTTCTTTTATATGCATAGGGGTTCTCTTTTTTGGTTTCCTTTCACTTTACATCTCAGAGTGCAGGCACAATTAACATCCCAAGGTGGTACTCTTCCTTGCACGAATTAACCTAGGTTCATCATTGAAAGACATAACTTAAGAATTACATTTTATTCTATCAAGTGCATAACACATCCATCCTTTCTTCAACTTACCCTGATATATACGCCCCCCCTTTTGGTTTTCACGCGACAAACCCCCCTACCCCCTACGCTCAGCAAATCCTGTTCTCCTTGTCAAACCCCGAAACCAAGGAAGGTTCGAGAACGTGCGGGCTAACAAGTTGAGATATCCATTAGCCATCCGCATTATATATATATATATACATGTCATATCAACCCCCCCCCTAAAAAATTGTCTCAAAAATAGCCCAAAAAATTCTACTAAATTATTAGTAAATTTCTCAATGCTAAAAAATCCAACATATTTAATC